GTTATTGTAGCTTAAATACCTCAAAGCACGGCACTGAAAATGCCGAAATGGACACTGTGTCCCAAAAACAAAAGTCTTAGTCTTAAACTTATTATTGCTTATAAGCAAGATTATACATGCAAGCCTCCACAAACCTGTGAGTAATAGCATCAGGCACGCCACCGCAGCCCACGACGCTAAGCAACTACATGCCACACCCACACGGCCCCCAGCAGTAATTAACATTGGGCAATGAGTGAAAACCCGATCCAGCTATGATTATCACAACGCCGGTAAATTTCGTGCCAGCTACCGCGGTTATACGAACCAGGCTAAAAGCAATAAATCAACGGCGTAAAGAGTGGCCACTTTATATACCTAAAAAATTATAGCCAAATAATGTTTATATGGTAAAATATGAAACGCCAGAAGCCCTAAACTATAATCAACAGGCATTAAGACCCACGACCCCTAAGATACAAACTAGGATTAGATACCCTACTATGCTTAGAAGTTAACCACGACAAACCACTAACAATTTGTCCGCCAGAAGATTACGGGCGAGAGCCTAAAATTTAAAAGACTTGACGGTGTCCCACTTCTACCTAGAGGAGCCTGTTCCATAATCGATAATCCCCGATCAACCCGACCTCTCCTTGAAATTATTCAGCCTATATACCGCCGTCCTCCCGCTTACCTTTTGAAAGATTAACAGTAAGCCCAATAGTCCACCAACTAAAAAATCAGGTCAAGGTGTAGCTTATGGAGAGGAGAAAATGGGCTACATTTTCTACAATAGACAACACGGAAAGTATTCTGAAATAAAATACACAAAGGTGGATTTAGAAGTAAGCTAAACCAGAGTGTTTGACTAAAACTAGCCCTGGGACATGTACACACCGCCCGTCACCCTCCTCAACTTACTACAACAACCATTTATAATAAGATAAAACAAAACAAGATGAGGCAAGTCGTAACAAGGTAAGCGTACTGGAAAGTGCGCTTGGAATACCAAAGAGTAGCTTACACCACAAAGCATCTGGCTTACAACCAGAAGCCGTTGTTAACACAACCTTTTTGACCCTCCAACCAATGCCCAATCACCACCACAAACCCACCAATCATCAACTAAACCAAAACATTTGACAAGAGTAGTATAAGAGATAGAACCTCAACTTGGCGCACAGCAGTACCGCAAGGGAAACAAGAAAGAAAAATTAAAAATTAAAACAAAAAAAGCAGAGATTAAACCCCATACCTCTTGCATCATGGTTTAACAAGTCAACAATGGACAAAACGTACTTGCGCACAGCCCATTACCCCGAAATCAAGTGAGCTACCTCTAACCAACTTATAAGAGTCAACCCGTCACTGTAGCAAAAGTGTGGGATGAGTTAGAGGTAGAAGTGAAAAGCCTAACGAACTTGACGATAGCTGGTTATCCAACCAAATGAACCTTAGTTCAATTTTAGGTTTACTACATCAACTACTTGACCATAATTAACCTAAAAGATAATCAATGAGGGCACAGCCTCATTGATAAAGGAAACAACCCCAATTAGAGATTAACCACACCAATTATACTTACCCGTAGGCCTTTAAGCAGCCAACAAAAACAAAATGCGTTACAGCAACAACACCCCAAATACCACAACATATTAATAACTCCTATTTAATTACTGGATAAATCTATTCTTATAGAAGTACCCATGTTAAAACTAGTAATAAGAAAATTTCTCTCCCGCACAAGAAAACATTAACAGACATAATATATTGAACTAAATTAAACACAAGAAAAACATATCTATCAACACTGTTAATCCAACTCAGGAGTGCATAAAGAAAGATTAAAAGTTATAAAAGGAACTCGGCAAACTAAAAGTCCCAACTGTTTACCAAAAACATAGCCTTTAGCCCAACAAGTATTAAAGGTAATGCCTGCCCAGTGATTCTTTCAACGGCCGCGGGATCTTATACCGTGCAAAGGTAGCATAATCACTTGTCATCTAAATAATGACTAGTATGAATGGCCCTATGAGGACTTCCCTGTCTCTTATAATCAATCAATGAAACTGATCTCCCAGTACAAAAGCTGGAATAATAACACAAGACGAAAAGACCCTGTGGAACTTCTAAGTGCTAATTAACAACATAATACAACCACTTTTAGTTGGGGCAACTTTGGAATAAAATAAAACTTCCAATTAAAGTAACACCACTTTAACTAAAAACCAGGTCCACACACCGACCTTTTAACTTACACCGACCCAGTATTACTGATAAAAGAAACAAGCTACCCCAGGGATAACAGCGCCATCCCCTCTTAGAGTCCAAATCGACGAGCGGGGCTTACGACCTCGATGTTGGATCAGGGCCCCCAAACAGTGCAGCAGCTGTTAAAGGTTTGTTTGTTCAACAATTAATGCCCTACGTGATCTGAGTTAAGACCGGAGTAATCCAGGTCGGTTTCTATCTGTGCAAAGTTTTTTCTAGTACGAAAGGACCGAAAAAACCAAGTCAATGCTTAAAACACACTTGCCAACAATAAGCTGACACACCTAAAACTTTAAATAGGCTAAAACACACAGCCCAACACAAGGGCCTTATTGGAGTGGCAGAGACAGGATAATGCAAAAGGCCTAAGCCCTTTATACAGAAGTTCAACCCTTCTCTCCAACAATTACAACCGCCATCACACTTACCTTATATATTCTCCCCATCATTCTAGCAGTAGCATTCCTGACACTACTTGAACGGAAAATACTAGGATATGTACAACTCCGAAAAGGCCCAAATATTGTTGGCCCAATGGGAACACTTCAACCAATCGCGGATGCTCTAAAACTATTTACAAAAGAACCAACCCGCCCACTAACCTCCTCCCCCATACTATTTATTTTATCCCCAACAATCGCCCTAACCCTAGCACTAATACTATGAACCCCACTACCAATGCCAACCCCAATAGCCAACCTAAACTTCGCTATATTATTTATTCTAGCACTTTCAAGCATAGCAGTCTACACAATTCTCTGATCGGGCTGAGCCTCAAACTCAAAATACGCCATATTAGGAGCCATACGAGCCATTGCTCAAACTATTTCTTACGAAGTCACACTAGCCATTATCTTACTTTCCACAATCCTCACAGCAGGAAACTTTACAATACAGACATTAATTACAACACAAGAACACATCTGAACAGCCCTATACACCTGACCCCTAATAATAATATGGTTTATTTCAACTCTAGCCGAAACAAATCGCGCACCATTTGACCTAACAGAGGGAGAGTCAGAACTCGTATCTGGCTTCAACGTAGAATATGCAGCAGGACAATTTGCATTATTTTTCCTCGCCGAATATTCAAATATTCTGGCCATAAATACACTAACCACTCTCCTATTCCTAAACCCAGGACCAATACAACCAGAAATATTTACCATCAACCTATTAACAAAAACAACCCTACTAACACTAATATTTTTATGAGCACGCGCATCATACCCACGATTCCGATATGACCAGTTAATACATCTACTATGAAAACAATTCCTGCCTATCACCCTAGCATTATGTTTATGACATACCTCATTCCCAATCTCCCTATCAGGTCTACCACCAAACTAAGGAAATGTGCCCGAGAATTTAAGGGTTACTTTGATAGAGTAATATACAGGGACACTAAACCCTCATTTCCTAGAAAAATGGGACTCGAACCCACACCAAAGAGACCAAAACTCTCCGTACTCCCACTATACTATTTCCTAGCACAGTCAGCTAATCAAGCTCTCGGGCCCATACCCCGAAAATGTTGGATAGACCAACCTCTGCTAAATGTCCCCCCTAATCAACACAATCTTAATTTTATCAATAATTACAGGAACCCTAATTACAATAAACAGCAATCACTGACTGCTAGCTTGAATAGGATTAGAAATCAACATAATAGCCATCATACCACTAATCTCAAAAACCCACCACCCACGAGCAACAGAAGCTACAATTAAATATTTTCTAGCACAAACAGGAGCATCGCTATTAATATTATTTGCAAGCTCAACCAATGCATGATACCTTGGAACATGAGATATTACACAACTTACGAACCCAATATCCTGCACCTTACTAACTATTGCCCTTTGTATAAAAATTGGCCTAGCCCCAATACACCTATGACTGCCTGAAGTAATACAAGGAACAACCCTGAACATAGCTCTAATCATCGCAACCTGACAAAAACTAGCCCCAATAAGCCTAATCCTAATAACATCCAACAGCCATTCAAAATTTATATTAATATTAATAGCAACACTATCCATTATTATTGGGGGATGGGGGGGATTAAATCAAACACAACTACGAAAAATCATAGCCTACTCATCAATCGCAAACATAGGATGAATAATTATCATTTTACAACAAACACCAAAACTCACAACACTCACCCTAATCCTATACATTATTATAACCACCACAATATTTATAACCCTCATCCCCCAAAAAACCAAAACAATTAAAACAATTGGAACAACATGAACCCTATCCCCCCCACTAACAATTATTATAATACTAACACTAACATCTCTAGGGGGCCTCCCACCAATAACAGGATTCATACCAAAATGACTCATTCTAGAAACACTACTATTAGAAAATATGACTACATTAGCAACACTTACCGCAATAGCAACACTATTAAGCTTATTTTTTTACTTACGACTACTTTATTCAACAACCATAATAGTTTTCCCAAACACAACAAACACAACACAAAAATGACGACTCCAAGCAAAAATTACACTAACCATACTAACAATAACACTAACCACCCCAACAGCACTCATATTACTACCAATTCTCCCACTAATAAACCCATAAGAAATATAGGCTAAATTATAAACCATGGGCCTTCAAAGCCCAAACTGTGAACTACTCACTATTTCTGCCTAAGACTTGCGTCATTTAAACACATCTCCTGAATGCAACTCAGACACTTTAATTAAGCTAAAGCCTCCCTGGATAAGCGGGCCTCGATCCCACGAAAATTTAATTAACAGCTAAAAACCCAAACCAGCGGGCTTTTATCCACTTTCCCGTCGCTCTTACGACGGGAAAGCCCCGGCACTTCACAGGTGCTTGCCCGAATTTGCAGTTCGATTCGTACGGGACTTGATAAGAGGGGATGACCCCGTCGTCAGGGCTACAACCTGCCGCAATAACTTTGCTACCTTACCCATGGCCATTACTCGTTGACTTTTTTCTACAAACCATAAAGACATCGGCACCCTGTACCTAATTTTTGGTGCCTGAGCCGGAATAGTCGGCACAGCCCTGAGCCTCCTAATTCGAACAGAACTAAGCCAGCCGGGCTCCCTACTCGGAGATGATCAAGTGTATAATGTAATCGTAACAGCACACGCCTTTGTTATAATTTTTTTTATAGTAATACCAGTTATGATTGGGGGGTTCGGAAACTGACTTGTGCCACTTATAATTGGAGCCCCAGATATGGCTTTCCCACGAATAAATAACATAAGCTTCTGACTACTTCCCCCCTCATTTCTTCTCTTGTTGACATCATCAATTGTTGAATCTGGTGCAGGAACCGGATGAACTGTATACCCCCCACTAGCCGGAAACTTGGCACATGCCGGGGCTTCTGTTGACCTAACAATTTTTTCGCTACACTTGGCCGGAGTATCATCCATCCTAGGTGCCATTAATTTTATCACAACATGTATTAACATAAAACCCCCAGCTATAACCCAATACCAAACCCCATTGTTTGTTTGATCTGTAATAATCACAGCAGTATTACTACTTCTATCACTTCCTGTTCTCGCTGCAGGAATTACAATACTTTTAACAGATCGTAACCTCAACACCTCCTTTTTTGACCCAGCTGGAGGAGGAGACCCAGTTCTTTATCAACACCTATTTTGATTCTTTGGTCACCCAGAAGTGTATATCCTAATTCTCCCAGGGTTCGGAATAATTTCCCACGTAGTAGCATATTATGCGGGAAAAAAGGAACCATTTGGATATATAGGCATAGTATGAGCAATAATATCTATCGGATTTCTAGGCTTTATCGTATGAGCACATCACATATTTACCGTTGGAATAGACGTTGACACTCGAGCTTATTTTACCTCAGCTACAATAATTATTGCAATCCCAACAGGAGTAAAAGTATTCAGCTGACTGGCAACCCTACACGGCGGACAAATTCAATGACACCCGGCAATATTGTGGGCCCTTGGCTTTATTTTTCTATTTACAGTGGGCGGGCTAACAGGCATCATTCTAGCAAACTCATCCCTGGACATCATTTTACATGACACCTATTATGTGGTAGCACACTTCCACTACGTATTATCGATAGGCGCCGTATTCGCAATTATAGCAGGACTAGTTCACTGATTCCCCCTATTCACAGGCTACACACTACACGAAACATGGGCAAAAATTCATTTCTTGACAATGTTTGCAGGAGTTAACATGACATTCTTCCCACAACACTTCCTGGGTCTGGCCGGAATACCCCGTCGATATTCAGATTACCCAGATGCTTATACAATCTGAAACACAATATCCTCTATTGGATCAATAATCTCATTTATTGCTGTAATAATAATAGTATTTATAATTTGAGAGGCCTTTTCTGCAAAACGACTGGTTATTAATTCACCTATAACCACAACCAATATTGAATGACTTAACGGATCCCCACCACTAAGCCACACATACGAAGAACCTGTGTTTGTTACAACCAAAAGAGGGAGGACTCGAACCCCCACCAACTGATTTCAAGACAGCCATACAACCAATAATACTTCTCTTTTAAGATTCTAGTAAAAACATTACGTAGCAATGTCAACGCTAAATTACAGTAACACCCTGTGAATCTTACCATGTCACACCCAGCCCAATTAGGCCTTCAAAACGCATCATCCCCCATTATAGAAGAACTATTAAACTTCCACGACCATGCCCTAATAATCGTTTTTCTAATTAGTGCCCTAGTACTTTATATTATTACTTCTACCGTCTCCGCTAAATTAACACACACAGCTACCATAGATGCACAGATCATAGAAATTATCTGAACAATCTTACCGGCCCTAATCTTAATTACTATTGCCCTCCCCTCATTACGAATTCTTTATCTCACAGATGAAGTCAACGACCCCAGCCTCACAATTAAAGCTATCGGACACCAATGATACTGAACATATGAGTATACTGATTATAACACTGCCTCATTTGACTCCTACATAGTGCCAACCGAAAATCTAGATCCAGGAAGCTTCCGATTACTAGACGTCGACTCACGTATACTTATTCCAATGCAAACACAAGCACGAATTCTAGTTACAGCAGAAGACGTCCTTCACTCGTGAGCGGTCCCATCCCTCGGAGTAAAAATAGACGCCATTCCAGGACGACTAAATCAAACAACCCTAATGACATCGCGACCTGGCGTGTTCTACGGACAATGTTCAGAAATCTGCGGGGCAAATCACAGCTTCATGCCAATCGTTGTTGAATCTGTTCCACTAAAAACATTTGAAAACTGACTAGAAGAGCTCTACACTAAGAAGCTTATATAGCACCAGCCTTTTAAGCTGGAGATGGAGACAACCGCTCCCTTAGTGACCACATGCCACAACTAAATCCCGCACCCTGATTTATTGTTTTCTTAGTAGTCTGACTCGCCCTAATGCTGTACAACACAAAAACCGTTAAATTTCAACAACCCAACATACCAACAACACACCAAACCCAAAACAAAAATCCAGCTCACTGACAATGACCATAACCCTATTCGATCAATTTTCAATTCAACATTTAGCAGGAATTCCAATCATCATTCCAGCAATTTTTATTCCCATGCTAATACTGCCTTCAACCAAACGCCTTATACCCAGCCGACCGCACCTGCTATTTCAATGATTAATAAAAGCTGCAGCCAAACAAATCCTAACCCCCCTCAATCTTACAGCCCAAACATGAACAAATATCCTAATAAGTCTTCTATTAATACTAATTATTCTCAACACAATAGGCTTGTTCCCCTATACATTCACCCCAACAACACAACTATCAATAAATATTGCACTAGCCTTCCCCCTCTGACTAGCCACTGTTCTAAAAGGATTAAAAACAAACCCAAATACCGCCCTCGCTCACCTACTACCAGAAGGAGCACCCGGACTACTTGTCCCAGCACTAATTATTATTGAGACTATTAGCCTCTTCATTCGACCTATTGCTCTAGCCGTACGACTTACAGCAAACCTCACAGCAGGACACCTATTAATTCATCTAATCTCAACAGCAACCATGGTACTTATACAAACTATACTACCAATTGCAACTCTAACCCTAACACTCTTATTCTTATTAACCGCCCTAGAAATTGCAGTTGCCATAATTCAAGCGTACGTTTTCACCCTCCTTCTCTCCCTATATTTAGAAGAAAATACATATGACACACCAAGCCCACTCATACCACATAGTTAACCCAAGTCCGTGGCCTGTAACTGGCGCCACTGCCGCTTTCGCCCTCACCGGTGGCCTAGTAATATGGTTTCACCATAATAAACTTATTTTATTACAAATTGGCCTAATTCTCCTATTCTTAACAATAATTCAATGGTGACGCGATATTGTACGAGAAAGCACTTATCAAGGACACCACACCCCAACTGTACAAAAAGGCCTCCGATATGGAATAATTTTATTTATTACCTCAGAGGTCTTCTTTTTTATCGGCTTCTTTTGAGCATTCTATCACTCGAGTCTCGCACCAACCCCAGAACTGGGCGGACAATGACCACCAAGCGGAATCTTTCCACTAAATCCCATAGAAGTCCCGCTCCTCAACACAGCTGTCTTATTAGCCTCCGGTATTACAGTTACATGAGCACATCACGCCATCATATCTGGAAAACACAAAGAAGCCACCCAGGCACTCACCCTAACAATTATCTTAGGCCTCTATTTTACCCTCCTTCAAGCAATAGAATATTATGAAGCCCCCTTTACTATCGCCGATAGTGTCTACGGAACAACATTTTTTGTGGCCACGGGTTTCCACGGACTCCATGTAATTATTGGCTCTTCATTTCTTCTTGTCTGCCTCCTACGACAAATTAACTACCACTTCACAACACAACATCACTTTGGCTTCGAGGCCGCCGCCTGATACTGGCATTTCGTAGACGTAGTTTGACTTTTCCTATATATTTCTATTTATTGATGAGGCTCATACTTTTCTAGTATATTTATTACAAATGACTTCCAATCATTAAATCTTGTATGACCAAGGAAAAGTAAATGATTATCATCATATTTACCATACTATCAATCTCATCATTATTAATCCTCCTAAACCTCTGACTCCCCACCACCACCCAAGATACAGAAAAACTATCCCCATATGAATGCGGATTTGATCCACTAGGAACAGCACACGTCCCACTTTCACTTCAATTTTTCCTTATCGCAATTATATTTCTCCTGTTTGATTTAGAGATTGCCCTCCTCCTCCCCCTCCCCTGAGCCATAAACAACCCAACACCAACAACAACCTTAGCATGAACCCTTCTAATTATTATCATCCTCCTTCTAGGCTTCATCTATGAATGAGCACAAGGAGGGCTCGAATGAGCAGAATAACCCTGCAGGACTAGTTTAAATACAAAACAAATGATTTCGACTCATTAAATTTCAACCACTGAAGCCTGCTACAATGACTATTACCTTTTTCATAATTAGTGCTTCCTTTACGCTAAGCCTCCTAGGCCTAGCGATCTACCGAACACATCTTATCTCCGCACTACTATGTATCGAAAACATAACACTTAGCCTATTCCTCTTACTATCTACACTCTCAATAAATCTTCTATCAACAATATTAATAACTACCCCAATTATTTTATTAACCTTTGCAGCCTGCGAAGCTAGCACTGGATTAGCATTAATAATTGCCACAGCCCGGACCCACGGCTCAGATCATCTAAAAACCTTCAACCTACTGCAATGCTAAAAATCTTGATCCCAACACTACTATTAATTCCAACCTCTGTCCTTATTACACCAAACCTTCTATTTTTAACTTTTACTACATATTCCTTAATAATCGCAACTACTAGCCTAAAACTATTAGTATCATCAACACTACCATACACCAACATAACACAACAACTAGGAACAGACAATATTTCCTCCCCCCTGCTCGTACTAACATGCTGAATACTACCACTAATAACCCTAGCAAGCCAAAACTTTATGAAAACAGAACCAACATCACGAAAACGAACATTTCTTGCAAACCTGGCCTTTCTCCAAACTACCCTGATCATTACATTTTCAACCACCGACCTACTAATATTTTATGTTTTATTTGAAACAACCTTGATCCCAACACTTATCCTAATCACACGATGGGGCCACCAAATTCAACGCCTGACAGCTGGAATTTACTTCCTATTTTATACTCTAGCCGGCTCAATTCCTATACTAATTGCTATTTTACGACTATCAACAACAATAAATCACACATCTATACCCCTTATAGCAATAACACCCGATTACCACCAAACATGAACCCAAAGTATAATCTGATTAGCCATTATATTAGCATTTATGGTAAAAATACCACTATACGGAGTCCATCTATGACTTCCAAAAGCCCACGTAGAAGCCCCCATCCCCGGTTCAATAATCCTTGCCGCTATTTTACTAAAGTTAGGGGGGTATGGTATTATTCGAGTCCTCCCTATCTGCCCGCCACCAAACACAATCCTAATTTACCCGTTCATAATACTTGCACTATGAGGAATTATTATAACAAGCCTAATTGGACTTCGACAACCAGACTTAAAAGCCCTAATCGCATACTCCTCAGTTGGCCACATGGGTCTGGTGATCTCAGCCACACTAATTCAAACACACTGAGGACTCTCCGGCGCCATACTTCTAATAATTGCCCACGGACTCACTTCCTCAGCACTATTCTGCCTAGCCAACATAAATTATGAACGCACACACAGCCGAGCACTACTTCTACTGCAAGGAGCACAAATTATTTTTCCCCTTATGACCACATGATGAATTATTGCAAGCCTAACAAACATAGCCCTCCCACCAACAATTAACTTTATGGGAGAACTCTTAATTTTAACTACTCTCATAAATTGATGCCCACTAACAATTATTATTACTGCTACCGGAACCACCCTTACTGCAGCATACACCCTGTATATACTTCTATCCACACAACATGGAAAACTCCCACACGGATTATCATTACCTCCCATAGAAACTCGAGAACACCTTCTACTAGCATTACACATAGTACCACTAATTCTAATTATTATAAAACCAAACCTGTTATTCTAACCGTTTGTATAGTTTAAACAAGACACTAGACTGTGAACCTAGAGATAGAAAATATTCTTGCAAACCAAGAGTGAAGACACATACACTGCTAATGTTAGTACCTAGACATAACACCCTAGCACTCTTACTTTTAAAGGAAAAAAGCAATCCATTGGCCTTAGGAGCCACCACTCTTGGTGCAACTCCAAGTAAAAGTACTTATGCAACAACTAACCCCAGTATTTTATATCCTAATATTAATTCTACTGGCATACCCCGTGCTACCCTCACCATATAAAACAAATTGAATACTTCTCATTAAACTAGCCCTAACATTCAGCATAATTCCCCTCCTACACTTCATCAACACACAGCAAGAAATTATAATTACCATGGATTGATGATTTACTACAACCATAGACATTAAAATTAATTTAGCCATAGACAAATATACCCTAATCTTTACCCCAATTGCCTTATTTGTATCCTGATCAATCATTGAATTTTCATCCTGATATATAAGCGCAAATCCCCATATTAACCGCTTTTTTAAATTTTTAATAATTTTCTTATTCTCGATGATTCTCCTAATTACAGCAAACAACATATTTCAATTTCTCATTGGCTGAGAAGGCGTTGGCATTATATCATTCTTCCTAATCAACTGATGATTCTCCCGACACGAGGCCAACACATCAGCCTTACAAGCCGCCCTCTACAACCGAATCGGAGACATCGGACTAATCCTAGCAACTGCATGATTAGCCATCACAATAACAACATGAGACATCCAACTCACCTTCTCAGAACTAAAAGAGCCCAGCCTCATCCTCGCCCTCGGCCTACTACTCGCCGCAACAGGAAAATCCGCCCAATTTGGACTACACCCATGACTACCAGCTGCAATAGAAGGACCAACCCCAGTATCTGCACTACTACACTCAAGCACAATAGTTGTTGCAGGAGTATTCTTATTAATTCGAACAAACCCGATAATTAACTCAACACCAAACATGCTGACCCTAACACTATGCCTTGGAGCCATCTCCACACTATTTAGCGCCATCTGCGCCACCACACAAAATGATATCAAAAAAATCATTGCCTTCTCAACATCCAGTCAACTAGGCCTCATAGTTGTAGCAATTGGACTAGGACTCCCAGAACTAGCCTTCTTTCATATCTGCACTCATGCCTTTTTCAAAGCTCTTCTCTTCCTTTGCTCAGGAACAGTAATCCACTCTCTTAATAATCAAGACATTCGCAAAATAGGCGGACTACAAAAACTTCTCCCAACCACATCATCCTGCCTAACAATAGGAAACCTAGCACTAATAGGAACCCCATTTCTATCGGGCTTTTACTCTAAAGACACCATCATTGAAGCCCTATGCAACTCACACCTAAATGCCTGAGCCCTTACAATAACCCTTATTGCTACAATATTAACCGCCACCTACACACTACGAATAGTGTACCTCACCCAAATAAAAACTCCCCGATTCCAACCAATCCAAAACCAAAATGAAGACGCTGCCAACATAAAAAACCCCCTATTACGACTAACCACGGGGAGTATAATCGCCGGCCTACTTTTAACTCAAACTATTTACACAAAAACACAAACAATAACAATACCGAGTCACATTAAACTAGCCGCCTTATTAGTTACCATTATTGGCCTAATCACAGCAAATGACATTATAAACAAAACTACCACCCTATCTACACCAAAAAAATTTACCCCTATAAACTTCTCAACACAACTCGGATTCTTTAACAACATTATCCACCGAACCATCCCAAACGCCCTACTTAAAACCAGTCAAAAAACTGCAACACAAACAATAGACCAAATCTGACTAGAAATACTACCAACCCTAAATTATGCAAACCAAATTATAGCAGCAAAAAAAACATCCGCAGCCCAAAAAGGAGACATTAAAACATACTTAATGGCCTTCATCGCAACTATTATTTTATCAACAATAACTGCCCTAAACTATTCGTAACCCCCCACGAACCCGTCCACGAACTAACTCTAAAACCGAAAATAAACACAATAACAAACCAACCCCACATAATAATAATAAACCCCCCCCACAAGAATATAATAACGACACACCAACAATATCTTCTACAACACCAAAGTAAACCCCAATATTATAAAATTCCCCAACCAAACAAAACATACACAACACAAATAAACCATAAGATAAAACATAACCCTTCACAGGACGAGATCCTCAAGTCTCAGAATATTTATCGCTCGCCAATGCAATAGAATATGCATACACCACAAGAACTCCACCCAAATATACCAAAAGCAAAACCACCCCAACAAAATTAACCCCAAGACACAACAAATAAAAACAACCCCCTAACACACAAAACAATAAACCAACAGCACCAAAAAATGGAGAAGGATGACAAGCTACCCCAATAGTACCAAATACAATACAAAAAGCTAAAACAAAGAAAATATACATCGTTTTTACTTGGCCAAACCCAAGACTAACAATACGAAAAACTGTCGTTGTAATTCAACTATAAAAACCATGACCCACAACATATGAAAATCACACCCCCTGCTAAAAATTATCAACAACTCACTAATTATTCTACCAACACCCTCAAATATATCCGCCTGATGAAATTTGGGTTCATTACTTGGCCTAACACTAATTATCCAAATCTTAACAGGGTTATTTCTAGCCATACACTATACAGCGGACACCACACTAGCCTTCTCATCAGTAGCCAATATTTGTCGAGACGTCCAATACGGCTGACTACTACGAACAATACACGCTAACGGCGCCTCAATATTTTTCATCTGCATCTATTTACATATTGGACGAGGACTCTATTACGGCTCATATTTTCACAAAGAGACATGAAATATTGGAGTCGTACTACTCTTCCTACTAATAGCAACAGCCTTCATAGGTTACATTTTACCATGAGGTCAAATATCATTTTGAGGGGCCACAGTAATTACAAGCCTCCTATCAACAACACCATACGTAGGACAAACCCTAGTAGAATGACTGTGAGGAGGATTTTCAGTAGACAACCCAACCCTTACCCGCTTTTTTACACTACACTTCACACTACCATTTATCCTCGCAGGCCTATCGATTCTTCACTTATTTATATTACATGAAACAGGATCAAACAACCCATTAGGCCTAAACTCTAACACAGATAAAATTATATTTCACCCATATTATGTATACAAAGACCTTTTCGGAATAACCATTGCCATCACAATTTTCTTAACCATTGTACTTTTCACACCAAACATACTAGGAGACCCAGAAAACTTCATCCCCGCTAATCCCATAACTACCCCAAAACACATTAAACCGGAATGATACTTCCTATTTGCCTACGCAATCTTACGATCAATTCCAAATAAATTTGGAGGCGTACTCGCCCTTCTTGCCTCCATCCTAATCCTCCTACTTATCCCAACACTACATACCTCAAAACAACAAACCCATGCCTTTCGACCAATATCCCAAATCCTTTTCTGAATCTTAATCTCTAACCTCATCCTCCTCACCTGATTAGGAGGCCTTCCAATCGATGAGCCATTTGCCACACTCGCAAAAATCGCATCATTAAGCTATTTTATAATCGTCTTAATCCTAATACCACTAACAGCTACCATAGAAAATAAACTTTTATCCCACTGTTGCAATAGTATATTATTCTTCTAACACGCCGGCCTTGTAAACCGGAAAAGGGACCCCGCCCTTGCAACTCCGCTCTCCTGTCTCTGCCACACCTCAAACAGAGGAGCCTTGGCTCTCCTGTCTCTGCCACACCTCAAAAGAGGGGGCCCCCCCCCCATCTCCGGTCCCCAAAACCGAAATTTTTATCTCTTTAAACTATCTTCTGCTGTATACATATTATGTATAATAGTACATACATCTCTTTTCCGCTAGCATATCATATAATACAATTTAATTATTAATCAGACATAATACATACTATGTATAATAGTACATACATCTCTTTTCCGCTAGCATATCATAAAATACATTACTGCATAATCGTACAATAATATAATTAAGATAATACTATAATATTAATGAACTCTAGGACAACCAACCCATACTGTCATTCAACTAGGTTGACACCTACCCCTGAAGGTCCCCTAATCATGTCCAGTTTCAGGTCCATTACTTGCCTACGTCCCATAATCGTACACAACTTGCACCTTGATCTTCATGAGACCTAAATGGTGTGAATGTCAAGGAGCTACGTTTAATACGGTGCTTATCGAACACAATATGCGCTTTGATTGTAATACCTGTGGTGGTGAATGTCATGAACAATACAATCCTTAATTCCTGCTCCGTAGCCTTTCAGGATACCTGTGGCTAAATGGATTAATTACACTTAACTCTTAACCATAGTCACCCTGGTCTTTCAGGCATTTGGTAATTTTTTAATTTTTAGATGTACTCCATCCACATGGCCTCCCAGTAAAATTTAAAGGAATACGTCCATATGGTGCAATGAAGCCGTGCCCCCAATTATTGATGACTTTCGTTTAATGCTCGACGGACATAAAATAGGGTCATTTTTACACCTAGAATGTACCGGGCCATTTCTAAAAAACTGGCCCGGTTTTTCTAAAAAATTTTTAGCGTGTTTTTTATGCATTAGAAAACTTAGGACAAACAACTTTTAATCCAAGCTCCAACACCCGCATACGTACAGGTATACGCACACACGTACACGTACACGTACAGGTATACGCATACGTACAGGCATACGTACAGGCATACGTACAGGCATACGTACAGGCATACGTACAGGTATACGTACACGTACACATACACGTACACGTACATGTACACGTATACGCATACGCATACGCATACGCATACGCATACGTACACGTACACGTACACGTACACGTATACGCATACGCATACGCATACGCACACGTACATGTACACGTACACGTACACGTACACGTACACGTACACATACACGTACACATACACGTACACGTACAGGTCCCATCCCGCGCACACACGCACGCATAATGACATTTTTTTTTAGCCAAACCCCCCCTCCCCCCATAACTAGAGACTTAGCACTATAATCATGCCAAACCCCAAAAACATGGAATGCTAAGCCAGTTATGGAGGTATTTCCAATTTTACCCACCCCAATCGGTCCAGACAAAGCCGACAAATTTATTTGACGGACAGAAATAATTTAATATTATTTTTTTCCATCAGTCCGGACAAAGCCGACAAATTTATTTGACGGACAGAAATAATTTAATATTATTTTTTTCCATCAGTCCGGACAAAGCCGACAAATTTATTTGACAGAAATAATTTAATATTATTTTTTTCCATCAGTCCGGACAAAGCCGACAAATTTATTTGATGGACAGAAATAATTTAATATTATTTTTTTCCATCAGTCCGGACAAAGCCGACAAACTTTACCCCATAGT